ATAATTTAGACTATTATTTAGAGATAGATCGTACCTCTTTTTTTTATCCCCTCGAACAAATCGAAATGATTGAAGTTTTTCTATTTGGAATCGTCTTAGGCCTAATTCCTATTACTTTAGCGGGATTATTCGTGACTGCGTATTTGCAATACAGGCGTGGGGATCAGTTGGATCTTTGATTGAGTAATATTTCTTTTTTGATTGACCTCCTCCAGACCAAAGAGGAGGTCAAATTGGAGTTGCAATTCAACTTTGTTTTTTTAAGTTATTTTACTCTGTTTCGACATAAGATAGAGGGAATCACATAAGATAGAGGGAATCACGCTCTGTAGGATTTGAACCTACGACATCGGGTTTTGGAGACCCGCGTTCTACCAAACTGAACTAAGAGCGCTTGCAAAAAGAAAATCCTTTTCTACTCCTAACGTGTCTCACGTACGTATAGTATCCAAAAATTCAAGTTATACCCACTTTAATCGATCTCCCCGCTACTGCTCATCGCTACTGCTCATAAAGAAGAGAGAAGTAATAGGTAGGGATGACAGGATTTGAACCTGTGACATTTTGTACCCAAAACAAACGCGCTACCAAGCTGCGCTACATCCCTTTTCCAAATTGTTGTACAATGCCATTATACACAATTTCTTTCTTGTTTTCCACATCGTAATTTTCTTCTATTTCTCCATCTATATAAAACTTTCTTGTCATTTTTTGCTTTTGGTCTCATATAATCAAGGAAGGGCATACATCTAAAATCCAATCCAATTTCCCCTATAAAAGAAAGATTACTATTCCTTAGTAATGTATAGGAAGAAGGGAAGGGGTCGTTTTTTTCTTTTTTAGGGATAGGAAAATCTCGTCTATATGGTTCATTCTATATATATAGAATATTGATTTTGTTTTTTAGTTAGAAATTTCGCCTAAACAAAAGAAATACAAACGATCGTGGGCAAGAGTATCTGATCATATATGTATTCCAATAAGAAAGGAGGATTTTCAATGCGGGATATAAAAACATATCTTTCTGTAGCACCCGTGCTAAGTACTCTATGGTTTGGAGCTTTAGCAGGTTTATTGATAGAAATTAATCGTTTATTCCCAGATGCTTTGTCGTTCCCTTTTTTTTAATTCTAGTTATTCCTATGCCAGAGATAGAATTCTTCGTGACATGACGAAAATTTGCCCTTTTTTAATTCTTTTTTAGTATACGAAGTAAAAAGAAAAGATGAATTGGGTTGAACCTCAGAGTAATGAAAAATTCGGTAAATCTCATTTTGGAAAACAGAAATTTAATTAAAATAAAAGCGGTATTCAAGCTAAGTCAAGCCTCACAAATCAGAGCATAGAAAGAGGCTGGCTTACTATTTTAATTAAATGAATGTAAGGATTTCGAAGCAAAATCTTTGCTAATTTGACAAGGATTGTATTCTTTAATTATTTTTCTATTTTTTATTACTTAATTTACAAATTTCAAAAATTTTTTATTCTATTGGATTGCATTCGTTAGAGAATTTGAAGAATTACAACAAAATCTTTAGAAATCACATTTTTAGTTAGGAACTTCTATGGATTTTATTCTTCTTCTTCGGATCCTATCCTAAATAGAAGAATAAAAGAATAGGTATAAGAATTAAGTTAAGTCGATCCAAAAAGGAAAGGAGGTTCATGGCCAAGGGCAAAGATGTTAGAATCAGAGTTATTTTGGAATGTATCAGTTGTGTTCGAAAGGGTGCCGATAAGCAATCGACGGGGATTTCTAGATATAGTACTCAAAAGAATCGTCAGAATACACCCGGACAATTAGAATTACGAAAATTTTGTCGTTATTGTCGCAAGCATACGACTCATAACGAAATAAAGAAATAGGAACATCGTGTGTTAGATTTTTCCAAAGAACAGAAAGAGTAAGAACTTTTTATTTAATATATAGAACATAGATAGAATACAAAATACAAATCAACTCATCTGATTTTAGGTAGATATTATTTCATATGTATAGAAGCTTTTTATTTTATTTTTCTATTTTATATATAGTATATGAATCAAATAATATATGGACCAAAGAAAGACTACTTCTTCTGGATCCAAAATTACTAAAATAAAGAAATCCATTTTTTTTATTTTTTCAATTTTTAAATAAGGAATAAAGCATGTATATATCTAAACAACTTTTTCGTAAATCTAAGCAACCCTTTCGTAAATCAAAACAAATTTTTCAAAAATCCAAGCAAACTTTTCGTAAACTCAAACAACCTTTTCGTAAATCCAAACAACCTTTTCGCAGGCGTTCTCGAATTGGCCCGGGGGATCGAATTGATTATAGAAACATGAGTTTAATTAATCGATTTATTAGTGAACAAGGAAAAATATTATCCAGACGAATAAATAGACTAACCTTGAAACAACAACGATTAATTACTCTTGCTATAAAACAGGCTCGTATTTTATCTTTCTTACCATTTCGTAACTATGAGAATGAGAAGCAATTTCAAGGCCAGTCAATTTCAATAATTACTGGTCCTAGACACAGAAAAAATAGACATATTCCTCAATTAACACAAAAGTTCAATTCCAATCGAAACTTAAGAAACTCCAACCAGAATTTAAGAAACAACAATCGAAACCTAAGTTCCGATTGTTGATGTTTTATTCGAAAGAAAAGGTCAGACTCATATATAAAGAAAGTACCCCTGTTTTGATTCTTTTGTTTGTTATAAGAAAGAAAAAAGGGAAAAAGAAATAGTTTTTTATTTATTGCAACATGCTCGTTGATTCCTACCGCTTAATCTTAATTTATTGTATCTTCCCGGAGTTCCCTCTCCGGGAATTCGGTTTTAATTATTTCTGTATATTACTTTTTATCCCTTTAATTGATGGTCTTTATTTTATTGGAAATCGTGTAAAGATTGTTTGGATTTGATACAGCTACTTGTGCAAGTATTTTACGATTAAGAATCAATTCTTTCTTGTACAGATTGTGTATTAATTTACTATAACTATTGAATACTTTATATATCCGTGTTGCTGCGTTTATCCGAGTGATCCACAAACGCCGAAAATCCCTCTTTTGCCTGCCTCTATCTCGATGAGAAGAAACAAAAGCTCTTCTTACTTGTTGAGTAATCATTCGATTAAGTCTTAAATGGGCCCCTCTAAAGTTTGAAGCAAATGAACGCATTTTTGTTCGTCGTCTCCGAGCTACATATCCTCGCGGAACTCTGGTCATTGAATCAAATTAACCTTAATTAATAACTAATGGTTTCTCTTTTTTTAACCGCCTTTTTTCCCATTAATAACAAAACGGATTATTCCGATATATAAAATATGAATTCCAATGGCTTTTGCTACTATAACTTTCCCAACCACAATTTTTTATTCTATTCCCTTCAGTTATTTCGCATAGAAATAACAAATTCTAACGATACTAAAAAACAGTGGATTCCATCGTTTCTATGGTTCCCTTTTAAACGGTGAGGCCCTCTCTATACACCGGAGCCCTTTCTTTCATCAAAAGGTATTGTGAACTTGTATAGTTCACATTCTTTGGCTCTACCTATCCATTATAGAGTAAATAGCTCTTTTCACAATAAGAGTTATTCATACAGTGACGGTATTTAATTGTGAAAGTTGGCTAAGTAGCTGACCCTTTAGTCCGTTCTTTTAAGATAAAAGAGCATAAGACTTTTTCTTTTTATTACTATTTCCTCCGCTTAATGGATAACCTTTTGCTACCAATGGGGGAATTGCTTCTTCCAAATCCAATCTAGATGATTGGATTTGCACCAAAGGAAACCATAAATTCCATATACCATAGAAATCTAGGATAGAACTTCTTTATCCGATTCATTGGTACCGATCATGGATACTTCAAAAATTGTCTTCGTTGTTTGAACTCATGATCTGAACGAGTCACACATACACCCTAGCACATGTTCCTCGACGCTGAGGACATCCTTTAAGCGCGGGCGTTTTTCTAGCATTTCGTATTGGCTGTCTTGCATTTCTAATAAGTTGTTTAATCGTGGGCATGTCGTATGTATATAGAAAAAAAGATTGGTTTAGATCGATCTTAACCTGACGATTCATCATCATGAAGTATTTCTAGTTTCTAGAAAATCACATAAAACCTGAATTTAGGTTTGAAATAAATTTACAAGAAATCCAGCCATTACCAATCCTTAAACATTTCTGGAAACCATACTGGATCAGTATCGCAGTGCTCGTCAATCATTTCATCCCCTACAATATCGACAAGTCCATAAGCTTTGGCTTCGTCTGCTGACATAAAAACATCCCTTTCCATGTCTTCGGATACAACCCAAAAAGGCTTGCCTGTTCTTAGTGCATAAACCCTTGTTATCATTTCCCGAACTTTGTGTAACTCTTCAACTTCTAGTAAAAATTCTGGTGTCCTTGCCCGATAATAAGCACTAGCGGGTTGGTGAAGCATAATTCTAGCGTGAGGGAATGCTATACGCTTGGTGGGTTCTCCTCCAAGCAGAATGAAGGAGGCCATGGACGCAGCTATTCCGAGGCATATTGTATATATATCTGGTGTCACCGTTTGCATCGTATCAAAAATAGCCATTCCTGAGATTAGCCACCCACCGGGGGAGTTTATAAACAAAAAAATATCGCTAATTCCATCTTCTATACTGAGATATACCATGAGACCTGTAATATGATTCGTGATCTCGCAACGAATCTCTTGACCTAAAAAAAGTGTCCTTTCTCGATACATAACATTGTATAAGTCCACCCAAGTCGCTTCTTCATCTCCGGGAATCCGGTAAGGTACTTTTGGAACACCAATGGGCATAATAGATTAATATTATTAAATTTAAGTAAGAAAACTACACTTTAATATGGAAACGTAAGAATGAAAGAGAAAGAAAGAATCCGCAGTTTATTATCTTCATTTTTTTCTTATTCTATAAGAATACTATAGATTCTATTAATACATAGATTGAAAGATTATACATATAAGGAAGGTAAGACAGGTTGAATAAAGAAAAAGGAGTCTGCGATTCGAATGATAAACAAAGAGGGATTAGGGATCTATTCTTCGTTTTTCCAAATAGCCCAAGCTACCCATTGCATATTGCCACTTATCGAGTATAGAATAGATCTGCTTCTCTTTCTTCTTACGAACAGAACAGAATTGGCTTCTTATTTTTAATGGAATGAAATAAATATTCACGCTTTCTGACACAGAATCCCCTAGAAGGGTTAGGTACATAGGATATGGATAGTCTTTTCCAATGCGATAAAATAAAGCGACATCGTGTCTATTTTTCTTTGCTAAGGGGGTATTTCCATGGGTTTGCCTTGGTATCGTGTTCATACTGTCGTATTGAATGATCCGGGTCGATTGCTTGCGGTGCATATAATGCACACAGCTCTAGTTTCTGGTTGGGCCGGCTCGATGGCTTTATACGAATTAGCGGTTTTTGATCCCTCTGATCCTGTTCTGGATCCAATGTGGAGACAAGGTATGTTCGTCATTCCCTTCATGACTCGTTTAGGAATAACCAATTCGTGGGGTGGTTGGAGTATTTCAGGAGGAACTGTAACGAATCCGGGTATTTGGAGTTATGAAGGTGTGGCAGGTGCGCATATTGTGTTTTCTGGATTGTGTTTCTTGGCAGCTATCTGGCATTGGGTTTATTGGGACCTAGAAATATTCTGTGATGAGCGGACGGGAAAACCCTCTTTGGATTTGCCCAAGATCTTTGGAATTCATTTATTTCTTGCAGGGGTGGCTTGTTTTGGCTTTGGTGCATTTCATGTAACGGGTTTGTATGGTCCCGGGATATGGGTGTCCGATCCTTATGGACTAACTGGAAAAGTACAAGCTGTAAATCCTGCGTGGGGTGCGGAAGGTTTTGACCCTTTCGTTCCGGGAGGAATAGCTTCGCATCATATTGCTGCGGGTACTTTGGGCATATTAGCGGGCTTATTCCATCTTAGTGTCCGTCCGCCTCAACGTCTATACAAAGGATTACGTATGGGCAATATTGAAACTGTACTTTCCAGTAGTATCGCTGCTGTTTTTTTTGCAGCTTTCGTAGTTGCCGGAACTATGTGGTATGGATCGGCAACTACCCCAATCGAATTATTTGGGCCTACTCGTTATCAGTGGGATCAGGGATATTTTCAGCAAGAAATATATCGAAGAGTTAGCGATGGGTTAGCCGAAAATCTTAGTTTATCAGAAGCTTGGTCTAAAATTCCCGAAAAATTAGCCTTTTATGATTATATTGGTAATAATCCGGCAAAGGGGGGATTATTCAGAGCAGGCTCCATGGACAATGGGGATGGAATAGCTGTTGGATGGTTAGGACATCCCGTCTTTAGAGATAAAGAAGGACGCGAGCTTTTTGTACGTCGTATGCCTACTTTTTTTGAAACATTTCCGGTAGTTTTGGTAGATGAAGAGGGAATTGTGAGAGCGGACGTTCCTTTTAGAAGAGCAGAATCCAAATATAGCGTTGAACAAGTAGGCGTAACGGTGGAGTTCTATGGTGGCGAACTTAATGGAGTAAGTTATTCTGATCCTGCTACTGTAAAAAAATATGCGAGGCGTGCCCAATTAGGGGAAATTTTTGAATTAGATCGAGCTACTTTGAAATCGGATGGTGTTTTTCGCAGCAGTCCAAGGGGTTGGTTCACTTTTGGTCATGCTACCTTTGCTTTGCTCTTCTTTTTCGGACACATTTGGCATGGCGCTCGAACCTTGTTCCGAGACGTTTTTGCTGGTATTGATCCAGATTTGGATGCTCAAGTGGAATTTGGAACATTCCAAAAAGTTGGAGATCCAACTACAAGAAGGCAGGCAGTCTGATACCACATTGCTATGGTATCTTTCACCTATCTTTTTTGATTTGACATGGGAAAATCTCCTGTCCTTTCTTTGACTCTTTTTTTATATGGGAAATGATCCCAAATGACAAGTGAATAGGTGTGGAAGTTATAATTGTAAATAAACCACGATCGAATCTATGGAAGCATTGGTTTATACGTTCCTTTTAGTTTCAACTTTAGGGATAATTTTTTTCGCTATCTTCTTCCGAGAACCTCCTAAGGTTCCGACTAAAAAATGAAATAATTTAATTGAAGTAAGAAGTCTCCCCATCTGGGAGACTTCTTACTTCAATTAGTCCCCATGTTCTTCGAATGGATCTCTTAATTGTTGAGAGGGTTGCCCAAACGCGGTATATAAGGCATACCCAGTAAAGCTTACAAGTAAACCAGATATGGAGATGGCGACTAAAGTTGCTGTTTCCATTTTTATAGAATTTCAAGATTACAATGGATCCATGAAAAGATCGTGTATTTACAACTACAACGGAATAGTATACAAAGTCAACACCAATGATTAAATAGAATTTATGGCTACACAAACCGTTGAAGAGAGTTCTAGGCCTAGGCCAAAACGAACTGGCGCAGGTAGTTTATTGAAACCCTTGAATTCGGAGTATGGGAAAGTCGCTCCGGGTTGGGGGACTACTCCTTTTATGGGGGTCGCAATGGCTTTATTTGCGATATTCCTATCTATCATTTTAGAAATTTATAATTCTTCTGTTTTACTAGACGGAATTTTAATGAATTAGGTTTCTACTAACTAAAACTATGAAGTCATAGTTTTTCCATCCAAAAAAAGGTCTTTCTACTTTAAGCTCCACTTTTCTAGACATTCTGGTAGTTCGACTGTGGATTTTTTTGTTTTTGTATCTCTGGAATATGAGTGTGTGACTTGTTAGAATTGATCCTATTGATAATACATAGAAAGGTCCTGTTATCTCTATCAAGATGATTCTAATTCGTCGGATATTATTTATTCTAGTATCTGGAACACGAAATACATAGAGTGGATCAAGAAAAAAAATGGAACTATGATTCATACTCACTATTTAGACCTCGCAACCAGACTGAAAAAAAAAAAAAATTTTAAGTAGTTCTTAATAAAAAAAGAAATTTTCTTCCTTCCAATTTTGTTTGCCCAAAAGACAACTTTTTTCTTTCGATTTTGTCGAGTCATTACATCGATTCAATAAATGATCATCAAGCGGTTCTTATTCGAAGAACCCTTGCCTTTTGTTTAGCTTGAGATTCAATCATCGTGGCTCTAGTATGAATCTAAGGTTTTAATTGAACTGATTCATAGGATCGCAACAAGATAATTTCTATCAGAAAACCACTATTTTATTTTTTTTACTAGTAAAAAAAAATAAAAAAAATAGAGAAGAGAAAAGTCAAGAGGCCTCTAATGATCAACATAAGGGAAAGAAAGACAGATGAGCCAACTTGAGATTTTTTGGCATTATCATCACAAAGAAGAAATTCTGGATTTTTCTTATTTCATATCTTCAAGGCAAATTAATCCAATCCCGTGGCTGATGAAGTTTTGAACCTTTTTTCTAATATCCGTTGAAAATTTGTGTGTTTCTGCTTGAGCCGTACGAGATGAAATTTTCATATACGGCTCTCGGAGGGGGAGTCGGGCTAGTTACCTATCTCAATAAAGTATATGATTGGTTTGAGGAACGTCTTGAGATTCAGGCAATTGCGGATGATATAACTAGTAAATACGTTCCTCCTCATGTCAACATATTTTATTGTTTAGGGGGAATTACACTTACTTGTTTTCTAGTACAAGTCGCTACTGGTTTTGCTATGACTTTTTATTACCGACCAACCGTTACGGAGGCTTTTTCTTCCGTTCAATATATAATGACGGAGGCCAACTTTGGTTGGTTAATCCGATCAGTTCATCGATGGTCAGCAAGTATGATGGTTCTAATGATGATCCTGCACGTATTTCGCGTGTATCTCACAGGTGGATTTAAAAAACCCCGTGAATTAACTTGGGTCACAGGTGTGGTTTTGGCTGTATTGACTGCATCATTTGGCGTAACCGGTTATTCTTTGCCTTGGGATCAAATTGGTTATTGGGCAGTCAAAATTGTGACAGGTGTACCTGAAGCGATTCCGGTAATAGGATCCCCTTTAGTAGAGTTATTACGCGGAAGTGCTAGTGTGGGCCAATCCACTTTGACTCGTTTTTATAGTTTACACACCTTTGTACTACCTCTGCTTACCGCCGTATTTATGTTAATGCACTTTCCAATGATACGTAAGCAAGGTATTTCGGGTCCTTTATAGGGAACACATATCATAGAGAATTCTAATTCTCATATATCATACCGGGTAGGTTGTGGTATTTCATTGCTACAAACATGGGTTATTGTAAAATAAGACATGTCATTTGGATACTTCTCTTCAACTCTGAAGTATTTTGATACAAATAGTTGAAGTGAATTTTACGAAAGAAAATAAGGCGGATTATGGGAGTGTGTGACTTGAATTATTGATTTGGCCATGCAGATAGAGAATTGGATCTGCCACATTAGATTTCACGACCAAAAGTGTCTCCGCATCCAATCAACACGTAAGTCCCTTATCTAGGAAGGATAGGCTGGTTCACTCGAGGAGAATTTTTTCTATGATCATACCCCAAACATATCATCCATGAACAGGCTCCGTAAGATCCCATAGAGTATAAATGGAATAAGTCGTGTGATATGATCCAATTCTATATTTATTACACTGACTTTTTATTATAGTATGGAAATGCATTCATTTTCTTTGCATCGATTTCGATCCGCAATACTATCGGAGTAAAAGAAGAAATCTAAGGAAGAACGTAGGCTAAACTTTTCGATTTTTTATTAGTAACAAGTAAATACTTTGTTTGGACGTAAGAAACTTGAGATATTGAGGGGATAAACGCCAACTAATCAAGAGACAATCCACAAAGCAATTGATCATGATCAAATTTGTAAGCCCACTTGGATATTGAGCATTTACGCATAAGAATAGGATTCTTTTCTATGAGTAGTTAGAGGCGCAACTTCGGAAAAGATAATCTGATAAAGCTGTTCTTACTTTGAGTCATTGAGTCATTATATACCCTTGTGGATCCTCTACGGTCTTATTTCTTTCACTCTTGCTCGAGCCGGATGATGAAAAATTCTCATGTCCGGTTCCTTTGGGGGATGGATCCTAAAGAATTCACCTATCCCAATAACAAAGAAACCTGACTTAAATGATCCTGTATTAAGAGCAAAATTAGCTAAAGGGATGGGGCATAATTATTACGGGGAACCCGCGTGGCCCAACGATCTTTTATACATTTTTCCAGTAGTAATTCTAGGTACTATTGCATGTAATGTAGGTTTAGCGATTCTCGAGCCGTCAATGATTGGTGAACCGGCGGATCCTTTTGCAACTCCTTTGGAAATATTACCCGAGTGGTACTTTTTTCCCGTATTTCAAATACTCCGTACAGTACCCAATAAGTTATTGGGCGTTCTCTTAATGGTTTCTGTGCCAACGGGCTTATTGACAGTACCCTTTCTAGAGAATGTCAATAAATTCCAAAATCCTTTTCGTCGACCAGTAGCTACGACCGTTTTTTTAATCGGTACTGCAGTAGCTCTTTGGTTAGGTATTGGAGCAACATTACCCATTGATAAATCCTTAACTTTAGGTCTTTTTTAGGGATTTTTGGGGTTGATTCATTCAACCGCGAAGTCCCCTGCATGGGTATCTAGGAAATAGTTACTTCCAAGTGAATCTTCCCTAGATACCTAAAATCTATTTTATTATGATCCATTTCGCTAAAATATAGATTGTCCCAAAGATGCAAAATTGTTTTCTTTTTATTCTAACTCGAAAAAGAAGAAGAGGAAAAAATTGCAATGGATTTAAAGCAAGAACTTGTTCTTAGGTAAATCCATTGGGAGATGCTTCTCTAGAGTGTCCCATATCTGTTTTCCATCTTCCATACGAAAACTGTCAATTCTCATAAGATCTTCTTCAGTCTTACTCAAAAGGTCCAATAGTGTATGTATATTGGCCCTTTTGAGACAATTATACGTTCTAGAAGGCAATTCTAATTGATCAATAAAAATACAATTCAATGGAATTCTTTTTTTGTTTTTCTTTAAATTTAGATTTGTTAATCTTTTTTGAAAGGTTAAAAGGGGTGGAGTAAACCTTTTTTGATTTTCTTGGAAACTAGTGTCTTCTTCCTCTGCGTGTAGAAAAGGAAGAAAAAAATCAATCAAATTACGAGAAGCTTCATAAAGCGCTTCTTTAGGAGTTAAACTTCCATTTGTCCATATTTCTAGAAAAAGTATCTCATGTTTTTCATTTCCATTCCCACAAGAAAAAATACTATAATTCACATTTCGAACAGGCATGGATACAGCATCTATAGGATAACTTCCATCTTTAGAGTTCTTTCGGAGTTCCGTATTATATCCGCGATCTCTCTTGATCTGTAACTCAATACAGAAATCAATGGGCGTTCTCAAGTTAGCTATAGGTTGTGTCGTATCAACGATTTCTACAGAAGGCGGTAAGATGATATCTTGAGCGGTTATGTATCTAGGACCTTTGACGCAAATTGATGCGTCTCTAACTCCATAGAGATTACTTCTCAATACAATTTCTTTCAAATTTAGTAAAATTTCTTGTATGGATTCTTCAATACCGACTATTGTAGAATATTCGTGTGGCACGTTTTCAAATTTTGCGCGTGTGATACATGTTCCTTCTATTTCTCCAAGTAAAGCTCTTCGCAAGGCAATACCAACAGTATCTGCTTGACCTTTTCTAAGCGGTGACAGAATGAAACGACCATAATAAAGACGCTTACTATCTACTCTTGATTCAACACACTTCCACTGTAGTGTTTGAGTGGATCCTGTTACCTCCTCTCGAACCATAATAGACTAGTATTATTATTTAATCATTGAATCGTTTATTTCTCTTGAAAGCGATTTAATTATTTTACAGACGTCTTTTTTTAGGGGGTCGACATCCATTATGCGGCATAGGTGTTACATCGCGTATACAACTTAACCGTACACCACTTTTAGCAATGGCTCGTAATGCGGCATCTCTTCCGCTACCAGCCCCTTTTACCATAACTTCTGCTCGTTGCAAACCCACTGTACGAATAGCATCTACTGCTGTTCTTTGACCCGCGTAGGGTGATGCTTTTCTTGAGCTTTTGAATCCACAAGTACCTGCAGAGGACCAGAAAACCACCCGACCTTGCGGGTCTGTAACAGTTATAATGGTATTGTTGAAACTGGCTTGAACATGAATAACCCCTTTTGTTATTCTACGTGCACTCTTCCGTAAACTAAAGCGGGCATTCTTACGCAAACCAATACGCACTTTCTTACGTGAACCTATTTTTGGTATAGCTTTTGTCATATTTTATTATCTCATAAATATGAGTTAGGAATAACAAAAAGAAAAAAAGATACAAAGATATCCGTTTCAGGGGAAAATATATCCTTTACTTAAAATTTTTTATTTGAAATTTGGACATTTCCGTGGGTACTTTTTTGAATTTTTAGAGAGGAAAGCTCCTTTTTTCGAAAGATCACCCCTGTCTTTGTTTATGCTTCGGATTGGAACAAATAACTCTAATTCGCCCACGCCTACGAATCAGTCGACATTTTGTACAAATTTTGCGAACGGAAGCTCTTATTTTCATATTTAGGTATTTTTTTCTTAAACTATGAATCTACTCTTTTGGAAAAAATAAGTCTCTTCACTTAACTTAAATTTTGAAACTTGGAATTTCTTACTTTATAAAAACCTAATCCTTTGAATCTTTGGTATCCTTCAAATCTTCAGTATCCTTCGAGTCTTCGGTACGCTTCGAATCCTTATGGGGAAGTCTATAAATTATACGTCCCTTGCTTGAATCATAACGACTTACTTCAATTTTGACCCTATCCCCCATTAGTATTCGTATAGAACTAGACCGGATCTTTCCTGAAATATAGCCCAGGATGATGGTGTCATTCTCTAGGCGAACGCGGAACATTCCATTGGGTAGGGCTTCCGTAACTAAACCCTCGAAAATGACTTTTGCTTCTCTCGAGTTTTTTTTTTCTCTCCTATTTTTTTTTTCTATCATATTTTTTTCTCCTATTTTTCTATTTTTATTTTCAAAATAGGACATTTGAGATAGAATTTGGGTACTATAGGCGGGGCCATTACCATATATAACATAAGACTTCTCCCCCAATTCTGTTTAGTCGAGCCTCTCGATCTGTCATTATACCTCGAGAGGTAGAAAGAATTGCAATTCCCATTCCGCCCAAAACCTTAGGAATTCCTTGATAGTTGGCATAAATTCGTAAGCTGGGTCGGCTGATACGCTTTAAAAAGGTTCTAGTTCTATATATTCCCTTTCTAGTCTTTCTCTTTTGATGTCGCAAAGTTGAAACCAAGAAATATCTGTTACTTTCCTGATGTTTCCGAACACTTTCAATAAAACCCTCTCGTAGAAGTATTTTAACAATGTTTTCGGTAATATTTGTAGATACTACTCGAACAGTTCCCTTTTTATTCATGTCTGCGTTTCTTATAGAGGTTAGTAAATCAGCAATAGTGTCCTTGCCCATAAAACTCTAATTCTAGGTTCCTCCTAATTTTTCTATAATCAACATGTTTTTCTTTTTCTTTGAATTTTGAATTTTAAAGCATATACGTGAGACACAATCTACTAATTTTAAAATTTTTTCTTTGATCTATATCTTGTCTACTAGTATTTATAATACTTCAGGAGCTAATGAAACTATTTTAGTAAAATTCAATTCTCTCAATTCCTCAGCAATTGCGCCAAAAACTCGAGTTCCTTTTGGATTTCCTTTTTGATCAATGATAACTGCTGCATTGTCATCATAGCGTATTATTATACCGTCTTCGCATTTGAATTCTTTACATGTACGTACAATTACAGCTCGAATTACTTCGGATCTTTCTAGAGGCATTTGGGGTAATGCGTCTTTGATTACAGCAACAATAACATCACCAATACGAGCATATCGCTGATTACCAGCAGTTCCTATGACTCGAATACACATCAATTTTCGAGCTCCACTGTTATCCGCTACATTTAAAAGGGTCTGAGGTTGAATCATATTATTTTGATTTCAATTTGTTATTTCAATGCAAAAAAAAGGATGACATAAATATTGTCATCCCAGAAAAAAAAAACCGGGGTTTTTTATCCTCAATACTCTTTTTTGGAGTTCTATATCTCTAATCGGAGAAATTGACTTCGTATGGGCATTTTACTGGCAGCTATGGAGATAGCTGCTCTAGCTATAGTTTCGGATACTCCGCTCATTTCATAAAGTATTCGACCTGGTTTAACAACAGCTACCCAATATTCGGGGGATCCCTTTCCCGAGCCCATACGTGTTTCTGTGGGTCTCATTGTTACTGGTTTGTCGGGAAAAATACGGACCCATATTTTTCCCCCACGACGTGCATATCGTGTCATTGCTCTTCGTCCTGCTTCTATCTGTCTCGCTGTGATCCAAGCGGGTTCAAGTACTTGAAGAGCATATCTACCAAAACAAATACAATTGCCTCGGCCGGATTTTCCCTTCATTCTTCCTCTATGTTGTTTACGAAATCTAGTTCTTTTGGGGTTATAGTCGATGGTTTTTTCTTAGTTCCATCTCTACTGCAAAACTGGACATGAGAGTTTCTTCTCATCCAGCTCCTCGCGAATGAAATAAGAAAGCGTGCAAATTTCTCTAATTCCATTATTTATAAAAATATTATGGATAAATACACATCAATATATAATAGAAAAAGTTAGTTTTTTTTTTTGAATTTTGAATTTCTTAATTCTCCATTTGTAATTTGTAGAGAATGTAATCTTTTTTAATTAAGGAATCCCCCTTTTTTTACTCTTATTAAATCGTGGTAAAGTATTCAAATCCAATAAAGATTTCGCGGGCGAATATTTACTCTTTACTGTCTTATTTGCTTATTTGTTAATTTATAACCTTACCAAATAAAGCAATTTTTTTGGTTTGTTCCGCCATCCCACCCAATGAAGTATTAGGATTCTTTTCAAAAAAATCCTATGGAGTCATAGGTTTTGTCGTTCCCACAGCTTCTCTTTTAATGCTTAGGTTTGAATCCTGCAATGGAGCTTCCAAAAAATTTCTTTCCGAGTCAATTTTCTCAGTTTTATTAACCCGAGCTGCTCCTTATTATTGTTTTCAATTTTTATTTATTGTTTCAAGTTACGATTTTGAATTCCTTCTTTTTTTTTTATTGATGCTTTATCACATTGCCTTTTATGATGTCATTCATAGACCATACACATTGGAATCCTATATCCTTCTTATTATTCTTCCTTCTATCTATCATCCCTCCTTTTATCCACATCCCTTTAGTTTTGCTTCACAACCTAGAATCCTCTTTCTTTTTTAGAGAAAAAAATGCAGTTGCTACAACTATATGATGGATCTATTCATTTATGATAGATGTATTTATTCACATAGTGACTGTTTTTTAATTAGGATCTCGACAATACGAAGCAATAGGTTGGTTATTAGTTAATTTTCTATAATTACTAAGTTTTTTCTATTTTTAGTAGGGTTCAGTCAATTTTTTTTGAATCTTCATTTTTCCCCCTAAAGAAAAAACTAACGAGTCACACACTAAGCATAGCAATTATATTAAAAGATTTTTTTAATTTTCATTAAATCTTGTAGAAAGAGGTATAATTTCTTCTTTTTTTCAGGGATTTCGGGAAAGATAAGGCTCTTGCTTTTTTTTTTTTATTCTATCACTGGCCAGAATGGGAAGACAAGCTTAGTTATTATTCTTCTACGAATATCCAAATTTTTACACCTAATACTCCATAGATGGTTCGAATTGGATAGCAGCAATAATCAATTTTAGCGCGAATTGTTTGGAGGGGAAGTCTACCTTTTTTGATGCATTCGGCACGTGCAATTTCTTTTCCTGCTAAACGCCCTGCAATTTTGATTTTTACTCCTTTTATATCCGCTTTTTTAGTTAATTCAATGGCTTTTTTCATTGCCTTTCGGAATGAAACTCTATTTTTTAATTGGAAAGCTATATATTCGGCAAGAATGTTAGGTTGTCTATAAGGTTCTTTAACTTTTTCGATAGCAATATTAAGTCTCTGGTTTACAGAATTCACCTCCTTTTGGAGATTTTTTTCTAATTCTTCGATTGCTCCTTTTTTCTTTAATAAATTGGGGAATCCAATATGGATTATGACGTGGATTGTATCAATTTCTTTTTGAATTTCAATATTTGTAATTACTTCGGAACTTGAGTCTGCTTCTATTTTTCTATTCGAGCCTTTTTTCCTATTCTTTTGTATATAGTTCTTGATACAATTCCGTATTTTGTTATCTTCCTGTAGACCTTCAGAATAATTTTTTGGTTGTGCGAACCAAAAGGAATGGTGATTTTGGGTTGTACCAAGTCTGAAACCGAGTGGATTTATTTTTTGTCCCATATTTTTCTATTCTATTTTTTTTACTGAGAATCGAAATCTTAGATTGATTTAAAGATTATTTCTATTTCTTTACTATATTTAGTACAATTGTTATATGACACATGGTTTTTTTTATAGGAGAACTACGTCCTCGAGCCCGAGGTCTTAATTTTTTCATAATAGTACTCCTACTGACTTCGGCTTTAGTGATGAATAAACTCGCTTTGTCGAAATCTCTATAATGAGTAGCATTTGCTGCTGCTGAATAAACCAACTTTAAGATGGGATAAGATGCTCGATAAGGCATGAGGTTCAGTATCATAACAGTTTCCTCGTAGTAACGCCAGCGAATTTCATCAAGAACTCTTTGTGCTTTGAAAACAGACATATGTATGCGTTTTTGTGCTTTGAAAACCCGTTCGAACTTAAGTAGACGATCGGTTGGAACTTTTCTTGCAAGTTTCCTTAGACCGTTCTTCTTCTTCTTTATCCTAGGGGTATACTTTACCAATTTGAAACTTGTCATAAATAAGGTTATTACCCGCCTACCTTTACTTTATTTGAATCCTATAAATTTTGTTTATTCTTAATCTTTCTATTCTGAATTCAGTTAACGACGAGATTTAGTATCCTTTCTTGCACTTTCATAACTCGTGAAATGCCGAGTAGGCACGAATTCTCCCAATTTGCGACCTACCATAGGATTTGTTATGTAAATAGGTATATGTTCCTTTCCATTATGAATCGCGATTGTATGGCCAACCATTGCGGGTAGAATGCTAGATGCCCGGGACCACGTTACTATTGTTTCTTTCTCCTCCTTCATATTGACCTTTTCGATTTTTGCCAATAAATGACGAGCTACAAAAGGATTCGTTTTTTTTCGTGTCACAGCTGATTACTCCTTTTTTCATTTTAAAGAGTGGCATCCTATGTCCACTATCTCGATCGAGGTATGGAGGTCAGAATAAATAGAATAATGATGAATGGAAAAAGGAGAAAATCCTTTAGCTGGATAAGGGGCGGATGTAGCCAAGTGGATCAAGGCAGTGGATTGTGAATCCACCATGCGCGGGTTCAATTCCCGTCGTTCGCCCATCGCATTATTGCAAATTCCAAAAATGCAATTTTCCGTATTCCTAGTTACGTATTTACTTACGGCGACGAAGAATAAAACTATCACTATATTTTTTCCTTTTCCTAGTTCTTCTTCCAAGCGCAGGATAACCCCAAGGGGTTGTGGGTTTTTTTCTACCAATGGGGGCTTTCCCTTCACCGCCCCCATGGGGGTGGTCCACAGGGTTCATAACTACCCCTCTTACTACGGGGCGTTTACCTAGCCAACACTTAGATCCGGCTCTACCCAAACTTTTTTGGTTCACCCCAACATTACCGACTTGTCCGACTGTTGCTAAGCAGTTTTGGGATACCAAACGGACCTCCCCAGATGGTAATCTTAAAGTGGCCGATTTACCCTCTTTTGCAATCAGTTTCGCTACAGCACCTGCTGCTCTAGCTAATTGCCCACCCCTTCCACGTGTGATTTCTATGTTATGTATGGCCGTGCCTAAGGGCATATCGGTTGAAGTAGATTCTTCTTTTTTCTCAAAAAACCCCTTCCCAAACTGTACAAGCTTCTTCCAAAGCATACGGCTTTCTAGATGTATATGACGATCTCTAGACAGATGGATCTTATATGAATCGTATGATGAAGTACCACATGAGTGGATATATAGAAAAGGAATCCAAATCTGCCGAATCGCTCATGTTATGATCTTCTACATCCTAGGTCTCTGCGTTCCGTCATCTGGCTTATGTTCTTCATGTAGCATTCAGATCGAATGACTCTATGAAATTACGTCGATACTTCCACATATTATGGGTAACGTAGGAGACATCCCTATTTTCACCCGGGGGTCTTAATTACCACTGCTTAGCTTTCAATTCGCCTCTGACCATCAAATTAAATGTGAATAACCCGTCCTCCTCTCTTTGAAACAAGGGGCGCTTCCGGTTCTGTGCGTGCTTCAAACAATTTTGTCTTCTCCATATTACCATATCTCTAGAGTCAATAATTTTCTATGAGGAACTACTGAACTCAATCACTTGCTGCCGTTACTCAACAGTTTTCTGTTGAGGTCTATCCCGTAGAGGTAGTCAAATTGGATCAGTGATCGATTTCTAGGTTTCGTCGTAAACCTAATTGGTTACTTCCAATTACGTAAATCAATAGTTCAAACCGCACTCAAAGGTAGGGCATTTCCCATTGATATAGGAACTTTTGTACCAGAAACAATAGTATCTCCAATTAAAGCCCCTCTGGGATGTAAAATATATCTCTTCTCACCATCCCCATAGTGTATGAGACAAATGTATGCATTTCGATTAGGGTCGTATTCTATGGTTACGATTCTACCAGATATGTCTTTTTGATTCCGTCGAAAATCGATTTTACGGTATAAGCGCTTATGACCTCCCCCTCTATGCCTTGCGGTAATGATTCCTCTGGCATTACGACCTTTACCACAACGGTGCCGTCCATGGATCAATTTATTTCGTGGATTGGATTTCACTTGCCTGTCTACGGTTCCCTTGCGTGTGCTCGGGATAGGTGTTTTGTATAAATGTTTCGCCGTATTATTAAGTATTCTCCTTTAGTTCTTTTCTCTATCTAGAAGTGGAATAGAATAACCCGGTTGAAGGGTAATGATCATACGTCTGTAATGCATTGTATGTCCCAGAATAGGTCCCATTCTTCTACCCTTTCCGGGTAGTCGATGGCTATTCACAGCTACTACCTTAACACCAAAGAAGAGTTCGACCCAATGCTTTATTTCTGTCTTAGTGAATCCCGATTCGACATTAAAAGTATATTGATTCTTTCCCAATAAACGAAGACTCTTTTCTGTAAATACTGCGTATTTGATTCCATCCATAAATCGACTTTCCCTCCTATGCTCTGAGTTCCAGTATCGATAAGAATTCGAGTTCTTATTGTTCTTATGTTATGGTATGAATATACCATACCAATTCGTTATGTATGGATGATGGATGAGATTCCGTGGATAGAGAGCCAGTTCCAATAGACTTATGGAACGTTCCCGTTCGCGTGCATCCAGCAGGAATTGAACCCGCAAATTTACCAATTATGAGTTGGGCGCTTTAACCATTCAGCCATGGATGCTTAACAGGGATCATCGTACATCGTAAATAACCAATTTTCATATAGAAAGACATACCATAGAAAAATGAAATCGAAAATATTCGGAGATGGCAAATATTCGGAGATGACTATGAAAACACCTCTCTGGATCCTCGAATTGAAAGAGAGATTGAGAGGGATCAAGAATCCTAATTCTCGCTATTTGGAATGGATCCAATTCTATTCAGTCTGACTCATAGTGATCATTTCTCTTTAGCAAAGAATGACCTTGGTTATCAAAGGATTGAACAACCGGGATCCATTTACTTATGATACTTAGTTGACATTGCTAACAAGGATCTAATGAATTATGAGTTTAATAGATCCTCTTTAGCAGAAAGACGTATATTCCTTGCTCATTTTTTCCTTTCATTAAGGTACGAGGGCTTCTTATTCCACAAGAACGAAAGCACCTTCTCATTCTTTCATATACTAGGGGTTTTTACTTGGAAAAGACAATGTTCCATACTAAAGGATTCGGGTCCATAACCACGAGTTCCAGTGCACTAGATCTTGTAGCACTTAGCAACGAGGCCCTATCCATTAGTATTCCACATAAGAAATCCATTATAGAAACTAATACAATTAGATTAGCTCTTCATAGACAAACTTGGGGTTTGCGAGCCAAGATAAGACGGCTCGGGATGATGGGACCCTTTTCTATCAGATAGGAGGGGCTCTTGTACAAAATAGACTTCTAAGTAATAACCCCATAGATCCTATATCTATCTATATAAAGAGGCAATCGTGTCAGGAAGCGGGTTTTTCTTTGGCCAAACGGTACTTCGAACTTGGAACGAGCATGAAGAGATTAACGAGACTTCTTTCTCTTTTGAGTTTTTCTGGCGGACCGGTCGCGCAAGATCTTTGGTCTTCCCCCGGAACCGATGAAAAAGTGGGTCGCTTCTTATGGACTCGCTCAGAATGATTCTTCTCTATCTATAGTTCATGGCCTATTAGAAGTAGAAGGTGCTCTGGTGCAATCCTTACCGACAGAAAAAGGTTGCAGTCGGGTTGATAATAATCGAGTGCCATTACTTCGTCGGTCCGAACCAAGGAATCCATTAGAAATGTTTTGAAATGGATATTGTTCTCTCTTTGATCAGGGATTGCTATATGAAAAGAAGTGGAGTTTGAAAAAGGGAACGGAATGGTCAAACCTGCTAGAGGAACGAATTTTCAATAGCATAACTTGGGCTCCTAGAATATGGGGCCCTTGGGACAATCTATTTGATTGCAGGGACAGGTACGCTGAATATGACTGGGGATTTTCCTATGGGTATTGGAGCGGGTCCAAGCAGATTAAAGAGGATGAGTTGTCAGAGATTGCTATTTATTCGAATTATTTCTGGTATATTTATCATAAAAAGGAGGAGGTGCAAGAGACTGATTCGACCTTCTTGCAGAGTGGAACAATGCAGTACCAGACACGAGATAGATCTTTAAAAGAAGAAGGCTTTTTTCGAATAAGCCAATTGATTTGGGACCCTTCGGATCCATTCTTTTTCCTATTCAAAGATCGGGCCTTTGTCTCTGTGTTTTCACGTCGAGCATTCTTTGCAGATGAAGATGAAGAGATGGCAAAGCGGCTTAGTACCTGGAGAAAAAAGCCTCCTAAACATATGGCTAGCAACTGGTTCACCAGGAGTACGCAAGAAAGGCAAAAGCACTACGAATTATTGATTTAGGAATGGGAATGGGCTAGAACCCTGGGTTCTTCCTTATATAATTAATGGTCTTTTCATTCTAATACTCTATCCGAGAGTTCTCAGTATTTAGCAAAGCTGTTCCTATCTAACGGAAGGCTCCTGGATCAAATGACAAAGACATTGTTTGTGGAGAAAGAGGTGGCTTTTCCCGGATGAAATGAAACATTTGTGTAACAGGAGAAAGATTTCCCACTCCTTAGCCGTAAAGATATGTGGCCATGAAAAAGGGAGGGGATTCAGTGGAACAGGATTGGCCGGGCGGTAGAGTCGTGGAAACACTTGTTGATTCCTATTTTGGACCCTAGCTCCATGGAACAATATGCTACTGCGGAAACATGGAAGAATTGCAATCTTAGATCAAAACACTATGTATGGATAATATGAACTGCCTAAATAAGAATTCTTGAGCGTCGAACAACCTGAGTACTAACTACATCAAACAATTTGCATTAATGAAACTGTGTAAATCCACCGGATAATCAAAAATACGCATGTCTGATGAAATGGTTGTTGCTATCTGCTTCCATAACGAATCCTTGGTTTAACTGAATAAGTAAAGAAAATGGGCCCTTTCTCTTCGTCTCAGATCGATGGATCTTCTCGATTGGAAGATCTCCCATATGGATAATACACATTCCAGTTGACCGAGCCTAATGCTAATTGTTTTGTTCCGAAGCAAAGATATCCGCGGAGGCCGGTTCCTTCGTCCTATTCTGATATTCAGGACCAAGAGGTCCTGGATTCTCTTTCGGATAGGCCCTGAAAGGAGAAGAGAAGCTGAAATGCCAACGGACCTCTGTCTATTCTCTAATTCACCCGATTCGATAGTACCCGTTTTTGGAACGTCCAGTGCCAAAGTCACTGAATGGGTAAGTCATCAATCCAATCCCTTTGACAAATCGGGTGTCATATTAGATATCATATTCTATATATATAGAAATATCATAGAATAGACATATAGAATTTTTGGTTGGGAAATTCGAATGAATCATTGAGTGAAAAAGGAGCAAAGAATGACAAAAGACGAGACTCTACTAGTCTTCACTCTTGTGGTTTCCTCGGTTTCTGTTTTCTTATTCGGGATCTTGCTTTTCATGGTTCTCATCTCTGCAACTCGTGATTTTCGCGAGAGAACCAAATCCAAGTTGGTGAAGATCATGATTTGGGCTGGCATAGTAGTTATTACCTTTGCAATTGCGGTTCGAATCTATCCGATCTTT